CAAATTACCACCCTTCATTTTGTAAGAGTTAAAAAATACTATGATGGTTCCGTTGCATAATAATGTATTTTTATTTGTAATCTATTTTACATATTTTGTCTGTGATTCAGCAATCCCAAAGTTTCTTTTTGATCGGATCAAATAAAAAGTAAAGAAAAATAATTTTTTTTTTATACTATAACATAAATATTGTTATGGGTTCTGCGGTATAAAAACAAAAAGTTTGTGACGCTAAACTCGACTTCCAATAGATAAGAAAAATTGGAAATATTCTTTAGCTCATACTACTCTCTCGATACATAATCTAATATTTTTTTTTTTTCAAAAAAAGCTCTCATATCGAATTCAAAGTGCCATGCTATTATTACTTAATATTCATATTGCGAAGGCATAGTCTTTTTTTTTCTCAAAAAACCTCATTGGCGCCAAGCGTGAGGGAATGCTAGACGTTTAGTAATTTCTCCTCCAACCAAGATAAGGGATCCCATTGAGGCGGCTAATCCCATACAAATTGTATGTACATCTGGTTGTACAAATTGCATAGTATCATAAATAGATATTCCAGATATTACCCATCCACCAGGAGAGTTTATAAACAAATAGAGATCCTTGGTATCATCCTCGATACTGAGAAATACCATAAGACCAATAAGTTGATTGGAGATCTCGCTATCAACTTCTTGGCCTAAAAAAAGTATTCTTTCTCGATAAAGTCGGTTGATTAGGGTAATATTCTATCCCTTCGGAACCGTACATGCACCTTTTAGCGCATACGGTTCAAAAAAGAATCAATGTGTAGATTCCAACCCGCAAGAGAATTCATTAAGCTTATTGTATCAAATTAACTTTTCATTGATGTATTGTTTTATCGAGATCCTGTACAAATCATGATGTAATTTTCTTGTTCCTGAATGGGCCTCTTCAATCTTTTTAGGTTTATGCTCTACTCCGGGTAAAGATCCGCCCAATTTTGATTTGCACATATAGGACAAATGTTCCCTTTACCACTTCTTTTTGCTATGATTTTATTTTTTTAATTGATTTCATGCCTTTCACCAAATATTTGATGGATTAATTCATTTTACTCGATTAATTAACAGTTTGAGCTCCCGCTCTTTATCTTTCTAAAAGAATGGAAATCAAATCATTTAGGATCCAAGTAGTAATTATATATCTAGTTTGGGTTTATCTAAACGGAGCCTGAATACTTCATTTTATTAGTGCAACCAAGACAACCATAAATTCTATTAATTGAAAATAATCTGAATTCCCCCCCCAAAAAAAAAGGGGGTCTAATTGCATTTCACGCTCCAAAATTTGGATGATTCAATTAATCTTTCTTTTAGGTGAAACAGAGGTTATCTCGATCGAGGGAGAAAATGGGGAAATTCCATATGACCCAATATATCTGACAAGTCGCACTATACGTCAACCCAAGATGCATCTTCGTCTCCAGGACTCCGAAAAGGGACTTTTGGAACACCAATAGGCATAAAAAAAAAAAGAACTAAGTACTGTGTTTTACTTTGATGTGGAAACGTAAAAATACTGTTATTGTCTTTTGAATCTGATAGTAATATTATATTGGCCTTTAGCACATTTTATCCATAGAGAGATTAGAAAAATTCATACATAAATAAAGGAAATTTTAGTACGAATAAGTCCTTCTAATGATAGATAAGTATAGGCACATTTCCTCATTGAAAATAGTATCAATCCCCCATTGCATATTGGTACTTATCGAGTATAGAATAAATCTGCTTCTCTTTCTTCCTACGAAGAGAATTCTTCCATTATTCCCAACAAAATGCAACAATTCTTAACCCTTTCTCCAAGATAATCCACCGAACAAGGGAGATCTATAGCATAGTCATAGCCAAAGTATAGTCTTTTTGAATGCAATAAAGTTACACAGTGTCTATTTTTTTGATATAAGGGGTATTTTCATGGGTTTGCCTTGGTATCGTGTTCATACCGTTGTGTTGAATGATCCCGGTCGGTTGCTTTCGGTCCATATAATGCATACAGCTCTAGTTGCTGGTTGGGCCGGTTCGATGGCTCTGTATGAATTAGCCGTTTTTGATCCCTCTGACGCTGTTCTTGATCCAATGTGGAGACAGGGTATGTTTGTTATACCTTTCATGACTCGTTTAGGAATAACCAATTCGTGGGGTGGTTGGAGTATCACAGGAGGGACTGTAATGAATCCGGGTATTTGGAGTTATGAAGGTGTAGCTGGGGCACATATTGTTTTTTCTGGCTTGTGCTTCTTGGCAGCTATCTGGCATTGGGTGTATTGGGATTTAGAAATTTTTTCTGATGAACGTACAGGAAAACCTTCTTTGGATTTGCCCAAGATCTTTGGAATTCATTTATTTCTATCAGGGGTAGCTTGCTTTGGTTTTGGTGCATTTCATGTAACAGGCTTGTATGGTCCTGGAATATGGGTATCCGATCCTTATGGACTAACGGGAAAAGTTCAACCTGTAAGTCCAGCGTG